AGAAGGGAGGCAACGCTCTGGGCTTGCAGAAATGAATGGATCAGAAAGAAGGGGGCTGGATTCAATTTCCAGGCCGGGCGGGAGGTGAAGACCATAAGAGAAGATTGCCCTCCCGGCAAGGAAGAGAGGAAAAAGGCGCTGTCATCTATCTCGACCCATTCCATGATTTTCTCTGTATGAGGACCTCCTTCCCTTCTGCCCACTCTCCGTTCACACAGTTCTCAAAGCAGAGGAGGAAGGGTGGGCAGAAGGTACCACGAGCCCTCTGTCCCACACATCTATCCAGAAGCAAGTGTAGTTCACCGGTTCCACCGAATGCTCCTATCTCTCGGCAAAGATCGTGTGAGTGTGCAGTTATGCTTCGGATGCTTCGCAATAGATCGACCCAGTTCCCGTTCTTTTCCGGTGCACTCGCTTTATATCTCCGATACACAAGGAAGGACGCGGTGGGAAGGAAGCAGCCCTAGCCTCTGTCCGGCCGATCATTCCGCTGGCATCTTGCATTCACGCCTCCGTTTGACTGCCGCTCGGGGATGTAGTTGTAGATACGTTAGTCAACGTGGGTCGTTGGCTCCACCTGTTCTCTCCTTCTACGACATGCTGTTGTTGTCGCCATATTCCATATGTCACTTAGTCATCTCTGCCTCGCTGCGGGTCAGCACCTCCGAAAGAAACGGAGGACTTCATTCAGTGACTCCGCGATCGCCCTCTGAACGATCAGAATAAGGTAAAGCTTGAAGATAAGTTTTGTACTCTATTAATTTCTCAGTCCCTCTAGTCGGGTGGGCGCCGGCCGGTCTTTCGGCCAGATCCCCCTAAAAACCGTACGTGCGGGTCTCCCCGCATGCGGCTCACGCCATTCGAGGTGGCCCAGCCCAGCATTCATTCGCAAATCCTGTAGTGAAATTGAGACTGCTCGACCTCGGAAGCTAATTCGCGTGTAGGCAGCGCTGTCTGTCGTACGGTTGACTTTATCATCTATTCATTGAATAATTGACTTTCTTACATTTTATATATAGGCTCGCTCCCTCTTTTTCCAAGAATTCATTCACTTCCCTTAACTTCATAGGGCTTTCTATTTCTATAAGAGGGGAAAAGCCTTCCATTTCCGTCAAATGACCCGGCCTCCCCTGGCTCTTCCACCGTCCGGGATCCCTTTCCCCCTATGCTCACCCGGCGCAGGCCTACCACGCTTCGCGCCTGCGGCGTTTTCGCCAGACGGTCTTTGCCTGTAGTGCCATCCTCCCCGCTGGCTGTATGGGAATTTATCTCCTCTCCTTTCAGTCGAGTTCCTAAAGCCCCTCGACGCTGCCTTCTGTTAGGCTATAGATTACAGGAACAAATGTAGTTGAATGAGACAGCAGGCGGGTTACACGTTCCACTACGCCGAGATGTGAGGTGCAGGTGATGATGATCACCCCGGGGTATGCGCTAGCGCCCTTGACAGGCACTCCAGGACCCGCCAACGCTCATGAAACCCGGGTCGGGCGGTCCTCCATTCATCCGACCAGAGGTGTGGATAACGAGGCCACCTTCACAACCTTCTCCCCTCTGTCCCTATGTTGTAGTAAGGTAGGGCGGTTCGCTTGAGTTGCTCAACCGCCCCTCTCTTTTCAGTCGAGTGACTTCGCCCCTTAGCCCGGTGCTCATGACCCGCTACGGAACCTCCACCGTGCCGGGGAACCAAGCAGGGCATAGCTAGCGGCATAGGAGCCGACTCGGCGTCAGCGGCTTCGTGCCGCACTGGAGTGATCCAATATGTGGTTCCGCACGTTCCACCACTTCTCCGTTCATTTCCAATACTAATCGTGAAACACCATGAGCAGCAGGATGTTGAGGTCCAAAATTCGAAGTAAAATTTTTGATTTGCCTTTTCCTAGTCGTCATGGGAAAGAAAGGCAGAAATCTGAAAGAGATGATTCCCTGAGATCTTGTCCAATACCACTTGTACCAGAAATGCATCTCCTTCGACGACCCTTCCACCCTAGTCCCCCTCCCCTTATTACGCTTGCTTGGACCCCGCCCCACCAGCTTTTTTTTACACAGGACTACTACTTTACAATCTAATTTGATTGAAAGCTCTCAATCAAATTAGAGATCTCCCGCCATATTGGACTTTTTGTTTTTCCAATACAGTCGAGGACTCTTTTAAGATGACTTAAACGGCTCCCATTTGAGGGGAAGCTGTTCAGATCCCCGAAGTAGGCAATACCTATGCGAATATCGGAATCTTCCTTTATCCGAAGGCGCAAAGCCCTCTTTATATAAAGAGAGGGCTTTATCAACAATGCTTTCTATCTTTTTAGAGCATAAGTTGAAATGGCCTTCTGTTAACCGCCACTCCTTAGACGAAATCAGATCCTTCAAAATCTTCTTTTCATTTTCTATTTGCTGCTTGTCGAGAGTTTGGAAAATCTCATCTTGAGATATTTAGCTTTCGACCACGGGAAAAGAAGCTGAAATAGTAGGAGTTTACCTTATAGCAGGACACTCGTCCGTTGACAACTCTTTCTTAGGTTACTAATCGGTGACTTGTTTCGCCCAGGGGAATCTATACTGTTTCATCCCTGTTGGTTCAGGCCTCCTCTTCCATCCCGTGTTTTACTTACATTCAAATTGAGTGCTTTTTTTTTGTCTCCACTTGAGTCTTAGTTACTGGTAGCAATTTCATGACATTGCCCCACTGTAACTGGACAGCCAAATCGTACATCCTAAATATTATCCCGTACCTGAACGAATCATCCATGTTCGCAGGTCGGTAATATGTACGGATAAAGAAAGATCGGCACATCCATAAAGACTTCAAGCTCTATACTGGCACTAAGCCTTAGCATACAATTCCATCTTTGATACTCCAGATAAAGCTTCATCCACCTATGGTACAGAGTGTATTCATTGAATACTTCCATACCTGGATAGGCGAACACCTCACTAGGAGGAAGTCTCGACTGAAAGAAGAGGAGGAAGGATAGACATGTTCTGCCGCATACCACACCACCATGTGATGTGATAGGGCGAAGAGGGGCCAGGAAGAATAGTACCCTAGTGGTTGTCTAGCAACAAAGCTAACCTTTGCGGGTTGAAGGCTATGTCCGGGACGCCCGTCGATTCGTTGAATTTTGCTACAGCGAACAGCCGTCTCTTCCCGTCCCCTGTACACGACGAACAAAGTCGTCCAGGAATCGAAGGCACCCCAAGGTCTTCTGAAGCGGGCAGCAACTTCTCGAGCCTGCGCACAAACCACTCTAAAGATGAGTACGTTAGCTCATCATTAGAGCTGTCGTACGGGTACCTAACAAGATTCCAATTTTTTTGAAGATGGCATAAATTTATTATGAAGATTGAGACGAAGGTTCCCGCGGTTCAGAATGAGCTTCTGCGCCGGAAGCCCCCGAATCTTACTCAGTGGGCATCATAAAGAGCTCTAAAGGGGAGGAGAGGACCGAAAATAATGAGTCAAGCCTGAAAAGAAAGTCGAACCGCGAAGGCAAGTATCCTCGCCCCCGCGATGGGGGAACTTTCAATAAAGCACAGTAGAGTGCTTTACCTACCAGAGGTATCTATAGAATGAAAGAATCATTTTATGCTTCCTTGGCCATGTACAACATGGATTAGCATTATGTCATTCCTACAATTCCTACAAGTGATCCACCTTCCAGTATTTGAAGTAGAGGACTTCGATATATTATATAATATGTTTCTTTCCATTCCTCGTGAGCCACTTATTTCTCCGAAACAAGAGATCAAAGTGATTTTCCTCCTTTTTCCCAATAAGTCGACGGCCTTACACCATTGGGATACTTCGAATAAACTAGCGTACATATAGGATACACCAGTGCTAAAACCTTTTCTCAAGAGATCTTCCAAACTGTTGGGGTCCTTGCTCTGGATGGTCTTCCCCCGGTGTGAAAGCAGTTGGTTCCGTAGTTTTAGAATTCTGCTGATCCCAAGTACTCCATCTCCATCATTGCATATGAAAATATAGAAAGTAAAGAAGAAAAGGCATAACCAGAAGAATTGTGAAAAATAAGTGAATTTATCCAGTTGAGGCATGATTAGATGAATTGATTTCAACAAAATGATTCCCTCCAGACAGCTTCACTCCGTCAAGCCTCTAGGAGTAGTTAAGAACTATAGAAAGTTGTGGTTGGTTGTTGACCAACAAAAGCATGGGAGAAAAAACTAAAAAGGGGGCATAGAGATTTCTTCTCTTATGAGATTGATAGTTTGATCGCGGGGGCGGCCCGGCAGGCTAGCGATCAGAACAGAAAAGAAAATATCTTCTATATACGTTATGGTATGGAAAAAGATCTGACTTCGTTAGAAGAAGATGAGCTGCCTAGATCTTTGTGAGAATCTTTTCAAAGCATTAGCTCATTCCCTCGCTTTTGTTCAATTATAAATCTAAATAAAAGAAAGAAGAACTTTAATGGAGATTTATAGCATCATTCAAGTAAATACAGATTAAGATCGTAAAAACATAAGCTTGTAATATAGCTACACCTAATTCCAGACCGGTTAATGCAAGAACTATAAGGATCCCTTCCCAGCTAACTATCTAAATCCGTGTTTCGTTTAAAGGGCTTGGCGAATATAGATAGATTTGTCTCCATAGCGGAGAAGGTCACGTTCTATTTCGATTAGATATGTTATCTCTAGGCCGTCCTTTTCGGCCGGGCTAGATCCGGGATTCGAAATGTCGAGGGTGTCCCGCCTCTCGTTCAAGAAGTCGAAAAAAGCTTCTTCAGGAGAGTATGCGGCCCTTTCTTTCAAATAAGGATTTTTCAAAAGGACCCCGCGAAAGACTTCATAACAGGAGTGCTTCCGTTCCCTTATTTGGAGATCCCGGTTTTCGAAATTCAGAATCCTTAAATAGTCCTTGTGTTGGGAAGTACTATTTAAGGATTCCTTAATTTCTCCCCAATATTGCCCTTTTTCTTTCCCAAGTAGAAAAGGCGAATTTTGGTTTTCCAGGATTAACACCCGCTTCTGAATCGATG